AATAAAGTGCCTGATTTTAAAAAGGATTATTTTGATAGAATAAATCATGTGTTATTCACCTTTATTATTTACATTTAATAGAATTAAACTATTTCCTAAAATATCAAAAATTTTTGTACCTCATATACTAAAATATAAAAAGATAAGCTAATAAAGCTAATAGGTTCATACCCTATTTATAAAGGTTATAATCCTTTCCTTTTTAATTATCTTTTATAAAATTCTATTTAGATTTTGCTTAATAATTGGATCCCTAATTTCTATCACCTCAAATACATGAATAGGAATATGAATAGGCTTAGAAATTAATTTATTATCTATTATCCCCCTAATAAATAATAAAAAAAATGTCTATGCTTCTGAAGCTTCAATAAAATATTTCATTACTCAAGCTTTAGCTTCCACTATTCTATTAATTTCAATTATTTTAATATCTAAAATTTACTCATTAATATGATTAAACAATTATTTAATAATTTCTTTTAATACAGCACTTCTGACAAAAATAGGAACAGCCCCATTCCATTTTTGATTCCCTGAAGTAATAGAAGGATTATCTTGAATAAATTGTTTTATTTTATTAACATGACAGAAAATTGCACCAATAATTTTACTTATATACAACCTATCTCAACCAATTTTATTTTCTTTTGTAATTATCATAAGAATATTAATCAGAGGTGTAATAGGACTAAACCAAATTAGACTACGTAAAATTATAGCTTATTCATCTATCAACCATATTGGATGAATAATTTCTTCAATAATATTTATAAATTCTATTTGAATATATTACTTTTTAATTTATTCTATCATTTCAATAAATCTAATCGTTATATTTAAAATATTCAATATTTTTTTTATTAAACAATTAATTGCATTAAATTTTAATTTTATTAATAAATTTCTATTTATTTTCAATTTAATTTCACTAGGTGGATTACCACCCTTTCTAGGATTTATACCCAAATGACTTACTATTCAAACTTTAATTAATTCTAACCAATATCTCCTTTCTATTGTAATAATTATATTAACCCTTTTAACTTTATTCTACTATTTACGAATAAGATACTCAACCCTAATATTTAATTCCAGTGAATTAAATTTTACCTTAAAACCTAAATTTAATAGATTTATACCTATAACTTTAAACTTACTAAGAATTAGCGGATTAATTATTTGTACTAGTTTATTTAACCTCCTTTAAGGATTTAAGTTAAATAAACTCGTAGCCTTCAAAGCTATCAATAAAGTCCCTCTTTAAGCCTTAGGGAGGACCCACTTTTAAATTTGCAATTTAAAATCATAAGATTTGATTATAAGACCTGTTTTAATGAAAATTTTAATTAAATTGATCTGGTAAAAGAATTTCTATTCATAAATAAATTTACAATTTATCGCCTATTATCAGCCATTTTACCGAATAAATGGTTATTCTCTACCAATCACAAAGATATTGGTACTTTGTACTTTATTTTTGGAGCTTGAGCTGGAATAGTAGGAACCTCTTTAAGCCTTTTAATTCGTGCTGAGTTGGGAACTCCGGGTAGATTAATTGGTGATGATCAAATTTACAATGTAATTGTTACTGCTCATGCTTTCGTAATAATTTTTTTTATAGTTATACCTATTATAATTGGTGGATTTGGAAATTGATTAGTTCCTCTTATATTAGGAGCTCCTGATATAGCTTTCCCCCGAATAAATAATATAAGTTTTTGACTTCTCCCTCCCTCTTTAAGCCTTTTACTAATAAGGAGAATAGTAGAAAGAGGGGCTGGAACAGGATGAACAGTTTACCCTCCTTTATCTTCGAATATTGCCCATGGAGGGGCTTCAGTTGATTTAGCTATTTTTAGCCTTCATTTAGCAGGTATTTCTTCTATTCTTGGTGCTGTAAATTTTATTACTACTGTAATTAATATACGATCAAGGGGAATAACTTATGAACGAATACCCCTATTTGTTTGATCAGTAGCTATTACTGCTTTATTACTACTCCTATCCCTTCCTGTTTTAGCAGGAGCTATTACTATGTTATTAACTGATCGAAATTTAAACACTTCATTTTTCGATCCTGCTGGAGGAGGGGATCCAATTCTTTATCAACATTTATTTTGATTTTTTGGTCACCCTGAAGTTTATATTTTAATTCTTCCCGGATTTGGATTAATCTCTCATATTATTAGTCAAGCAAGAGGAAAAAAAGAAACATTCGGAGCCTTAGGTATAATCTACGCTATAATGGCTATCGGACTTCTAGGATTTGTCGTATGAGCACATCACATATTTACCGTGGGAATAGATGTAGACACTCGAGCTTACTTTACTTCTGCTACTATAATTATTGCTGTTCCTACAGGAATTAAAATTTTTAGATGATTAGCTACTCTCCATGGAACTCAAATTAAATCTACTCCACCTATACTTTGAGCCTTAGGATTTGTATTTTTATTTACCATCGGAGGTCTTACTGGAGTTATTTTAGCCAACTCTTCCATTGATATTATTTTACATGATACTTATTATGTAGTTGCTCATTTTCACTATGTTCTATCTATAGGGGCCGTATTTGCTATTATAGCTGGCTTAGTTCAATGATTCCCATTATTTACGGGCCTTACTTTAAATGAATATTTATTAAAAATCCAATTTTTCATTATATTTATTGGAGTCAATTTAACTTTTTTCCCTCAACATTTCTTAGGTTTAGCAGGAATGCCTCGTCGTTACTCAGATTATCCAGATGCATATACTCCCTGAAATGTAATTTCTTCTATTGGTTCATTAATTTCTATGATCAGAATTTTTATTTTACTATTTATTATTTGAGAAAGATTTTCTTCGTTTCGAATTAATCTTTCAGCAAAAAATTTTGCTACTTCAATTGAGTGATTTCAACTTTATCCGCCAGCTGAACATAGATACTCAGAATTACCTATATTAACTGATTTCTAATGTGGCAGATTAGTGCTATGGATTTAAATCCCATGTATAAAGTTTAACTTTCTTTAGAATAATGGCAACATGAAATACTATTTTTATTCAAGATAGAGCTTCTCCTTTAATAGAACAATTAATATTTTTCCATGATCACTCTTTAATAATTCTTTTAATAATTACAGTTTTAGTTGGCTATTTAATATCAAGAGTATTAGTTAATAAATTTAATTATCGTTATTTACTAGAAGGCCAAGAAATTGAATTAATTTGAACTTTTATCCCAGCTATTATTTTGATTTTTATCGCCCTACCTTCATTACGTTTGCTTTATTTATTAGATGAAACAATTAATCCTTTAATTTCCCTTAAATCTATTGGGCATCAATGATATTGATCATATGAATACTCTGATTTTAAAAGAATTGAATTTGATTCTTATATAATTCCCTCAAATGAGTTACCTACCAGAGGATTTCGTCTATTAGATGTAGATAATCGAATTGTAGTACCATATAAATCACAAATTCGATTAATAGTTACAGCTGCAGATGTTCTTCATTCATGGACAATTCCTTCAATTAGAGTAAAAATTGATGCTACTCCAGGCCGATTAAATCAAATATCATTTTTTTTAAATCGAACGGGCATTTTCTATGGTCAATGTTCTGAAATTTGTGGAGCTAATCATAGATTTATACCTATTGTAATAGAAAGAATTTCTTCTGAATATTTTATTAAATGAATTATAAAGATATCTTCTTCATTAGATGGCTGAAAGTAAGCACTGGTCTCTTAAACCATTATATAGTATTTAACAATTACTTCTAATGAAAAATTTAGTTAAGTTATAACATTAGTTTGTCAAACTAAAATCATTAAATATAATAATTTTTAATTCCTCAAATAGCTCCTTTAAATTGATTAAGCTTATTTATTTTATTTATTTTAATTTATATGATATTTAATTTTATTAATTATTATTCATTTCTTTATACTCCTAAATCAATTAAATCTTTAAAAGTCTTTAAAAAAAATAATTGAAAATGATAACTAACTTATTCAGATCTTTTGATCCTTCTACAAGATTTAATTTATCATTAAATTGATTAAGAACTTTATTAGGGATAGTTATTATCCCATCTATATTCTGATTAATTCCATCTCGATGAAATTTCTTATGAATTAAAATTACTATAACTCTTCATAATGAGTTCAAAATTTTAATCGGAGATTCAATTAAAGGAAGTACTTTAATTTTTATTTCTCTATTTAGATTTATCGTATTCAATAATTTTTTAGGATTATTTCCTTATATTTTTACTAGATCAAGCCATTTAATTTTAACTCTTAGATTAGCTTTACCTCTTTGATTAAGATTTATAATTTATGGGTGATTTAATAATACTATTCATATATTTGCTCATTTAGTTCCCCAAGGAACTCCACCTATTCTTATACCTTTTATAGTTTGTATTGAAACTATTAGAAATATTATTCGCCCAGGAACTTTAGCTGTCCGATTAGCTGCTAACATAATTGCTGGACATCTTCTTATAACCCTTTTAGGAAATACGGGTTCCATACTTTCTATAATTATAATCAATATTTTAATTTTTACTCAAATCCTATTACTAATTCTTGAATCCGCTGTAGCTATTATTCAATCCTATGTATTTGCAATTCTAAGAACTTTATACTCTAGAGAAGTTAACTAATGCATTCACATAAAAATCATCCTTTCCATTTAGTTGAAATTAGACCTTGACCATTAACAGGAGCTTTTAGAGCTATAATCATAATAATTGGATTAATTAAATGATTTCATTTCTTTAATCCTAACTTATTAACCTTAGGAAGTCTAATCACTATATTAATTATATATCAGTGGTGACGAGATGTCTCCCGCGAAGGAACATTTCAAGGGCTTCATACCTATACTGTAACTATAGGGTTACGTTGAGGAATAATTTTATTTATTACATCAGAAATTTTCTTTTTTTTATCTTTTTTTTGAAGATTTTTTCATAATAGTTTATCACCTAATATTGAATTAGGAATAATTTGACCACCCCGAGGAATTGAACCATTTAACCCTATCCAAATTCCTTTATTAAATACTATAATTCTTTTAACTTCTGGATTAACAGTTACTTGAGCTCATCATAGACTAATAGAAAATGATTTTAAACAATCTACACAAGGTCTTTTATTAACTGTAATTTTAGGAATTTATTTTTCTATTCTTCAAGGATATGAATATATAGAAGCTTCTTTTACAATTTCTGACTCAGCTTATGGGTCTAGATTTTTCATAGCAACAGGATTTCATGGCCTTCACGTAATTATTGGATCTACATTTTTAATAGTATGTTTAATTCGCCATTTAAATAATCATTTTTCATCTATTCATCATTTTGGTTTCGAGGCTGCAGCTTGATATTGACACTTCGTTGATGTAGTTTGATTATTTTTATATATTTCTATTTACTGATGAGGTAGATATTTATATAATATAAAAATTATATTTGACTTCCAATCAAAAAATCTAACCTATTAGTATAAATAATTTATAGAATAATATATTCAAGATTTATTATCTTTTCAATTTCATTTATTGTAATATCCTTAGCTATACTAATTTCTAAAAAAACTTTTATAGATCGAGAAAAAAGTAGACCTTTTGAATGTGGATTTGACCCTAAATCTTCCGCCCGACTACCTTTTTCTTTACAATTCTATTTAATTGCTGTAATTTTCTTAATTTTTGACGTAGAAATTACCCTTCTTATTCCTTTAATTACTAACCTAAAAATTTCTAATATTATCTATTTTTATTCAATTTCTTTTTTCTTCTTATTAATTTTAATTGGAGGATTATTTCATGAATGAAATCAAGGCGCTCTTAAATGAGCCAATTAGGGTTATAGTTAATTATAACATTTAATTTGCATTTAAAAAGTATTGAAATTCAATTTACCTTAAATAAGAAACAAATATTTGTATTTAGTTTCGACCTAAAATTTTGATGAAACCCATCCTTATTTTTAATTGAAACCAAATTAGAGGTAAATCACTGTTAATGATTAAACTGAGAAATTCTCCAATTAAAGAAATAGGGTATTCAAGAATAAGCTTCTAACTTAATTCTTTAGCGATGAAAATTCGTTAATATTTCTATTTATATAGTTTAAAAAAAAACCTTACATTTTCATTGTAAAATTAGATCCTATTCTTATAAATATTTAAAAATAATTTTATTTCCTTAATATCTTCAATATTATGCTCTATATAAGCTATTTAAATAAATTATTAAAATAAAAATCAATCATAAAACTAATAAAATTAAAAAAATTTTTAAATTATTATTAAATAAAATCTGTATAAATATAGAAGAATTTTTAAATTGATTAAAAAAATTTTGTCTTCCTAAATATTCAGATCATCCTTGATCCAAATTATTATAAATAATTTTTCCAAAATTTAAAGGATAAAAATTAATAAAAAAAGTAGATAAAAAAGGCATATTCCATATTAAAGAAAAAAATAAACTTAACTGAAAAATAGAAAATGATTTTAAATTATAATGTAAATAAAATTTCGAAAATTCATAGCCTATATAAGCCCCTAAAATAGATACTAATAAAGCTATAATTTTTATAATTAAAGGTAAGCAAATAAAATAAGGAGTAGGAAAAATAATTCATATCAATAACCTCCCTCCTATAATAACTATAAAAATTAATCCTCCTATACCCTTTAATATTAAGAACCCTTTATCATTTAAATTATTTAAACTTAAAAAATTAAATCTTCCGAATATAGAATAATATATTAAACGAAATGTATAACATACAGTTAAACCAGTAGAAATAAAAAAAATTAAATAAATAAAAATATTTAAATAATTTATTGATAAAACTTCTAAAATTAAATCTTTTGAATAAAACCCTGATAAAAAGGGTAGCCCGCATAAAGATAAATTAGAAATATTAAAAAAACAACTTGTTAAAGGTATATGCATAACTAGTCCCCCTATAAAACGAATATCTTGACAATCATTTAAATTATGAATTATACAACCTGCACACATAAATAAAGTAGCTTTAAATAAAGCATGAGTCAAAAGATGGAAAAAAGCCAAATAATACTCCCCTAAAGCCAAAATTCTCATTATAAGACCTAATTGTCTTAATGTTGATAGAGCAATAATTTTCTTTAAATCATATTCAAAATTAGCCCCTAAGCCAGCTATAAACATAGTCAAAGTACCTAAAAATAATAAAAATATTATTAAATTTAACCTTAATGAATTATTAAAACGAATTAATAAATACACTCCTGCTGTTACTAAAGTAGAAGAATGAACTAGAGATGAAACTGGTGTAGGAGCAGCTATAGCAGCAGGTAACCAAGAAGAAAAAGGAATTTGTGCTCTTTTTGTAATTCTTGCTAAAACTACTATCCAAGAAATCAAATTCATTCTTAAATCATTTTTTATAAATTCTAAATAATAAATATAATTTCAACTTCCATAATTTAATATTCAAGCAATAGATATAAGTAAAGCAACATCACCAATTCGATTTGTTAAAGCTGTTAATATTCCTGCATTATAAGATTTAACATTTTGATAATAAATAACTAAACAGTAAGAAACTAACCCCAGCCCATCTCAACCTAATAAAATTCTAATTAAATTAGGTCTAATAATTAATAATATCATTGATAAAACAAATATAGAAACTAATATAATAAAACGATTTATATTTAAATCTCCTCTTATATATTCCTTTCTATACAAAACTACTATTGAAGAAATATATAATACAAATCTTATAAATAATAAAGATATCCAGTCTAATAAAATTGTTATTAAAATAGAAGAAGAATTAATAGAAAATAATTCAAATTCAAAAATTACTCTATAATCCATAATTATAAAAATCAAACTAAAAATAAATCTTATTATAGAAAATACTAAAAAAACACCAAAATAGACATAATTAATTGAAAAAATTACTTAAAATTATTTTTAATATCTTTGACCTCACAAATCAATATTTTATCTTAAACTATTTAAATAAATTCATTGAATTAAATACTCTGATTTTAAAATTAAAATATTTAATGGAAATCAATGTAATAATAGTAAAAGAAATTCTCGGACATATCCTAAAGAAAATGAATATAACCCAGAATAAATTTTTCCATGCTGACTATATGAATATAAATATAATGAATAAGCAGCTCTAAAAAATGATATTAAAGATAACATAATTATAGTTAAAATTCTTCATCTCACCAAACTATTGATTAAGAAAATTTCACCTACTAAATTTAATGAAGGAGGAGCAGCCATATTTGAAGAACTTAGTAAAAATCATCACAAAGATATACTAGGTATTAAATTCATTAAACCTTTATTCAAAAATAATCTCCGTCTTATTAATCGTTCATAAGAAATATTTGCTAAACAAAATAAACCTGATGAACATAATCCATGAGCAATTATTATTACTAAAGAACCCCTTAATCCTCAATAATTTAATGTTATAATTCCTGCTAAACATAGCCCTATATGGGCTACTGATGAATAAGCAATTAAACTTTTCATATCAGTTTGACGTAAACAAATTATTGAAACATAAAATCCTCCAACTAAACTAATTATAATAAATATGTAATTAAATTTTATAATTATTAATTGAAAATTAATTATCAACCGTATTATCCCATAACCTCCTAATTTTAATATTACTCCTGCTAAAATTATTGAACCTGAAACTGGAGCTTCCACATGAGCCTTAGGTAATCATAAATGAACAAAATATATAGGCATTTTTACTAAAAAAACTATATTTATACTTATAAAAATATAAAAATTTTCAATAGAATAATTTATTAAAAAAAAATTTAATCTTCCTAAATTTTTATAATAAATAAATAAAGAAATCATTATTGGCAAAGAAGCTAATATTGTATAAAATAACAAATAAGCCCCAGCTTGAATTCGTTCAGGTTGATACCCTCAACCAATAATTAATACTAATGTAGGAATTAATCTTATTTCAAAAAAAAGATAAAAAATAAATAAATTCAAAGATCTAAAAGTTATAAATAAAGAAAAAATTATTATTAATATTATAAATATAAATAATTTATAATATATATTATATAAATAAATTTTTGAACTAGCTAAAATTATTAATGAACAAATTCAAAATCTTAGTAAAATCATTATATATCTTAATAAATCACACCCTAAAAAATAACTAATTCTATAAACTATATAATTAAAGCTAAAATTTATTAAAAATAAAAAAAATATAATAAAATAAACAAATTGATTAAATCAAAAATTTTTTAAAAATCTTAAAGGAATCATAAATAATATTATAAATATAAATTTTATCATAATAAATTAAATCTATTAAAATAATCATTTCCATGAGTTCGAATTATAGCCACTAAAATTGAAAGACCTAAGGCTCCCTCACAAACTCTTATAGTTAAAAAAATCATTGAAAAATAATATTCATTTCTGTAATAAGATAATAAAATAAATAAATTTAAATATAATGATAAAACAATAAATTCTAATCTTAACAATATCATTAAAAAATGTTTACGATTTAAACAAAACGACAATAACCCAGAAATATATATAACAATAGAAAAAAAAGATAAATAAATTAACATTAGTTTTAATAATTTAATAAAAATATTGGTCTTGTAAATCAAAAATAAGTAATTCTTTTAAAACTTCAAAGGAAAGATTCATCTCATCATTAATCTCCAAAATTAATATTTTTATTAAACTATCCTTTGTATTTCATTTATATTAATAATATTAATTTTATTATCAATTATTTTCATTTTAATAAATCATCCATTATCAATAGGTATAATTCTTTTAAGTCAAACTATTCTTACAGCCTTAATTACAGGACTTCTATCTATTAATTTCTGATTTTCTTATATTATATTTTTAATTATAATTGGTGGAATATTAATTTTATTCATTTATATAACTAGAATTGCTTCAAATGAATTATTTATATTCTCAAAAAAAATTTTTATTTTTTCTTTATTTATAATTACTATAATAATTTTATTAAATTGATTCATCATTAATTTTAATTATTTTAATATAAATTTAATAAATTTATTTTACAATAATTCTATAAATTTATCATTAACTAAATTATTTAATTATCCATCAAACTACATTATATTTTTAATAATTATTTATTTATTAATTACTTTAATTGCAGTAGTTAAAATTGTTAATATTAATTCTGGGCCCTTACGACAAAATTATTAATGAAAACACCTTTTCGAACTTCTTCTCCTCTTCTTAAAATTATTAACAATAGATTAATTGATTTACCTACTCCCTCAAATATTTCTGCTTGATGAAATTTCGGATCTCTTTTAGGATTATGCCTAGGTATCCAAATCGTTACAGGATTATTTTTAGCTATACATTATACAGCCAATATCGAAATAGCATTCAATAGAGTAGCCCATATTTGTCGTGATGTAAATTATGGATGATTAATTCGAACTTTACACGCTAACGGAGCTTCTTTCTTTTTCATTTGTATTTACTTACATATTGGACGAGGAATCTATTACAGTTCATATAATCTTAAATTAACATGATTAATCGGAGTAATTATTTTATTTGCTGTAATAGCTACTGCATTTTTAGGTTACGTTTTACCATGAGGGCAAATATCTTTTTGAGGAGCTACAGTAATCACCAACCTTCTTTCAGCTATTCCTTATTTAGGATCTAATATTGTCCAATGACTTTGAGGAGGATTTGCCGTGGATAACGCTACTTTAACTCGATTTTTTACCCTTCATTTCCTTCTACCCTTCATTGTAACAGCATTAGTAATAATTCATTTATTATTTCTTCATCAAACTGGATCTAGAAACCCCTTAGGAATTAATAGAAATATTGATAAAATTCCTTTTCATCCTTATTTTTCTTTTAAAGATTTATTTGGCTATTTAATTATAATAATAATATTAATTATTTTAAATTTATCAAATCCATATTTATTAGGAGATCCTGATAATTTTACTCCCGCCAATCCTTTAGTTACTCCAATTCATATTCAACCAGAATGATATTTTTTATTCGCCTACGCAATCTTACGATCTATCCCCAATAAATTAGGTGGAGTAATCGCTTTAGTTATATCAATTGCTATTTTATTAATTATACCTTTTATTAATAATAAAATAATTAAAAGAACCCAATTTTATCCTATCAATAAATTTTTATTTTGATCACTAATTTCAATTGTAATCATATTAACTTGAATCGGGGCTCGTCCTGTAGAAGATCCTTACATTTTAACAGGTCAAATTTTAACAGTCATTTACTTTTTTTATTATATCATTAACCCTATAATTTCAAATTTATGAGATTATATTATTTTCAAAATTTAGTTTATGAACTTGTTATAAGTATATATTTTGAAAATATAATAAAGAGTATGCCCTCTATAAACTTACACTAAATTTAATTAACAAAAATTTAAAGAAGTAAAGAAAAAATATACAATTTTAAACCAATATAAAAAAATAAAAAATTTAATGAAACTGGTAAAAACCTCTTTCAAGCTAAATATATTAATTTATCATATCGAAATCGGGGTAAAGTTCCTCGAACTCAAATTCATAAAAATGATATAAATCCTAATTTAATAAAAAAATACCATGAATACAAATCTGACCCTAAAAATAATAAAACACATATTATTCTTATAAATAAAATTCTTGCATATTCAGCCAAAAAAATTAAAGCAAATCCACCTCTTCTATACTCTACATTAAACCCTGAAACTAACTCAGACTCACCCTCAGCGAAATCAAAAGGAGTTCGATTAGTCTCTGCTAATCTCGAAACTAATCAAATTAATCTTAAAGGTAAAGTTAAAAATAAAAATCAAAGTAAATTTTGAAATTTTATAAAATCAATTATTCTTAATCTCAATGTAAGAAATAAAAAAGATAATAAAATTAAAGCCAACCTTACCTCATAAGAAATTGTTTGAGCTACTGAACGTAATCCTCCCAATAAAGAATAATTAGAATTTGATGATCAACCTGCAATTATAATTGTATAAACTCTTATTCTAGAAATACACAAAAAAAATAAAAATCCTAAATTAAAATTAAATATAATTGAAATAAAAGGAATACATATTCATAATAATAAAGATAAAAATAAATTTATAATAGGAGAAATATAATATATATTAAAATTAGATATTAAAGGATAAACTCTTTCCTTACTAAACAATTTAATTGCATCTCTAAAAGGCTGAGGAATCCCTATAAATCCTACCTTATTAGGACCTTTACGTAATTGAATATACCCTAAAACTTTTCGTTCTATTAAAGTTAAAAAGGCTACTCCCACTAATACACAAATTAATAAAATAAATATTCTAATTATTATTAATAAAAAATCAAATAAATTCAAGTATTATTTGTATAAAATACATTTTTAAATTCTAAATTTAATGCACTAATCTGCCAAAATAATAATAATAATAATAATATTCATAAAAAATAAATTTTATTTATATTTGGTCCTTTCGTACTAAAATATAATTATTTATTTAAGATAGAAACCAACCTGGCTCACACCGGTTTAAACTCAGATCATGTAAAATTTTAAAGGTCGAACAGACCTAAATATTTAGCTACTACACCAAATTATTAATTTAATCCAACATCGAGGTCGCAAACTTTTTTTTCGATAAGAACTCTTAAAAAAAATTACGCTGTTATCCCTAAGGTAATTTAATCTTATAATCATAATAATGGATCAAATACTCATAAATAAATGTTATTTTTTAAAAAAAGTTAATTAAATTTTCCTATCACCCCAATAAAATATTTATTAAAAAATAAAAAATTAAATTCTTAAAAATTTAAAAATAATAAATATAAAACTCTATAGGGTCTTCTCGTCTTTAAATAAAATTTAAGCTTTTTAACTTAAAAATTAAATTCTAATAAAATTAAATAGAGACAGTTATTTCTTTGTCCAACCATTCATTCTAGCTTTTAATTAAAAAACTAATTATTATGCTACCTTTGCACAGTCAAAATACTGCGGCCATTTAAATTTCAGTGGGCAGGTTAGACTTTAAATTATTCTCAAAAAGACATGTTTTTAATAAACAGGCAAGAAATGATTTTGCCGAATTCCTTTATTTAACCTTTATTTATTAAATAAATTTACATTTAATTATACTAATTTTATCATTAATACTTATATTAAAAAATTTTATAAAATATTTAAATAAATTAATTAAAATATTCTTACATAAATTTAAATTTATTATAATTAATTATAACATATTAAAATTGAAAAATTCTAATTCTATAAATTATTAAACATAAAAATATTTATAATAATATATTTTTTAGCTTATCCTAAAAAATATAAATATTTAACAATAATTTAATTTTAAATAAATAAATTACCTTTAAATATAAAATTAAACTTTTTTCTTTAAAAACTAGATATTTTTATAAACGAATAACGTTTCATTACTAATAAAATATTATAAATATTTATTTTACAATAAAATTTATATCTTATTAACTCTTATAAAATCGAGATAATTAAAATTTATAATTTATAATTAATAAGCCCTGATACACAAGGTACAATCTATAAAATTTACTTTTAAACTTATTATTAAATTCTATCACTATACTAATTTTCTATAATTAAAACCATTTTTTTTTTATACATTACTAAAAATTTAAATTATTTTTTTTAAAATAAATAAATAATTATTATCAATCAAATTAAATTGAATTTCACAATTAACTTTTTAATGTAAATAAAATGCTTCTTTTTAGCTTTAATTTGTCTTACTAGGTACACTTTCCAGTACACCTACTTTGTTACGACTTATCTCATTTTATATGAGAGTGACGGGCAATATGTACATATTTTAGAGCTAAAATCATAAAATTTAATTAAATTTTATTACTATTAAATCCTATTTTAAATTAATAATTTAATTAATTATCCATAAATAAATTTATTGTAACCCATTTCATCTTATCTATAAACTGCACCTTGATCTGATTTTTTTTATTATTATAGACCCTAAACATTTAAATTCTTATAAAATATTTATTAACGACGATATACAAACTACTTAAAATAAGTCTTATAAATCGTGGATTATCGATTACTGAACAGGTTCCTCTAAATAGACTAAAATACCGCCAAAATTTTTAACTTTAAAGAATATATCTATTAATAATTAAGCATTAAATTTACATTTAAAATAATAGGGTATCTAATCCTAGTCTATAAATAAATTTAATAAATCATAAAATTTTATATAATATTAACTAAATTTTAAAATTTCACCTAAAAAAAATAAGAATAAATTAAATTTAAATAATTTATTACTAGCTAATATAAATTAATTGTATTATATGTATAACCGCAACTGCTGGCACAAATTATGTTAATACTCTTCTAAATCCCTAGATAATAATTTCTTACACACCCAAATCTAAATACTGAAAACAATATTATTTAAATTAAAACACTAAAATTTACATATAATAACTTTAAAAATCAACCTTTTAAGCCAAATTAAAACTTTAATTAAATTACAAATTTAATAAACCGTATAAACAATTAAATCTAATAATTCTTATCAATTTCATTTAAATTAAACTTTTATTAAATTTAAATATTAATAATTTAATTAGAAAAAATTAATATATTCATTAAACATTTTTAAAAAACTATTAAACTAAAAATAAATTAAAATTAACTTATTACTTTTTCAGCTAGCTCCGCTAGCACTTAAGAAAACTCTGTATGAACTCAAATAATTTATTTACTACATCCCTAAATAAATCACTTAATCCATTTTATAAAGAATTTTAATTCTTCAATTCTCAAGTGAAAATTCCCATATTTTCTAATAAATTAAAATTAACTTATTACTTTTTCAGCTAGCTCCGCTAGCACTTAAGAAAACTCTGTATGAACTTAAATAATTTATTTACTACACCCCTAAATAAATCTTTTAATCCATTTTATAAAGAATTTTAATTCTTCAATTCTCAAGTGAAAATCCCCATATTTTCTAATAAATTAAAATTAATTTATTACTTTTTCAGCTAGCTCCGCTAGCACTTAAGAAAACTCTGTATGAACTTAAATAATTTATTTACTACACCCCTAAATAAATCACTTATTCCATTTTATAAAGAATTTTAATTCTTCAATTCTCAAGTGAAAATCCCCATATTTTCTAATAAATTAAAATTAATTTATTACTTTTTCAGCTAGCTCCGCTAACACTTAAAAAAACTCTATATAAACTTAAATAATTTATTTACTACACCCCCTAAATAAATCACTTAATCCATTTTATAAAGAATTATTATTGTAAAATTCTTAATTTATAAAATTAACTATAAAAATTAAAATTAATCCTATTAAAATATTTAAATATTGTCCAAAATCTCAAAATTTTACCCCAAAATCTCAAAATTTTACCCCAAAATCTAAAAATTTTACCCCAAAATCTAAAAATTTTGACTCTTAAAATCTTAAATTCTAGCTTAAAATTTTAAATTTTATCAAAAATATTATTTTTTAAAAAATTATTAAAATTCATGAACCATAATAAAAAAAAAGTTTTTTTTTTATCACGACCCCCCCTCAAAAAAATAAAAATCTATGACAAAAAATAATTATCAATAAGAAATACTTTAATTAAAAAAAAAATAATTAATTTAATCATACAAATTATATTTAAATTTTTAAAAAATTAATTATTAAAATTTTCATACAAAATATTTATTAATTTAGCCATTCTAAATATTTTAAAAATCTAAAAAAAAATATAAAAAATTTCTAATTAATTTTTATAAGCTAAGGATTTCATACCTTACATTACATTAATTTTTTTTATACTACGCTTAAATATTTATTTAAAAAATAAAATTATCAAACTCACTTTAAATTTATTTAAAATAATTAATTAATATTTAAAAAACTTTTTTTTTATTAAATATAAAACATTGAAAATCCATAATGAAATTACCCCCAAAAGGACCTTTCAAAACCCCTCAATTTTTGGAGCATTTTTTCATGAAGGGTATTAATAAACTCCCAATAATAAAATTATAATTTTTCAAATAAATTAAAACTCCTTAACTTTAATATTAAAATAAAAACTAAATCTTATAGAACTATTAATCAATTATTTACTAAAATATTAAATTTTTCTAATAAAACTAAACTACCTTAATATAACCTAAAAATGAATTAAACAAAATCAATATAAATTGCAAATTTTTCAATTTTCAACTCTAACTATGAAAAATTGGCTAAAAATTTATGAAATTAGGGCTCAATTTTTCTATTTTTTTTTTAAAAAAAAATACCCCCCCCCAAAGTCAGCCTCCCTCACTTCCCTTTAAATTTTTGTTTAAATTTTCTAATTTATCTTTAAATTTATGATTTATTCCATACCATAATTTATTCCTTAATCCTAATATTTTAAATACTGTAAAAACCCTATCTATTTTAAAAAATTAATAAAACTTAATATTTTTTTCCAATTTTCTTCATCCCTTTTAAATTAATTAAATTTTTCATACAAAAAATGTTTAATTTTACTATATTATTTAAAATATTAGAAAAATTTAATTTATTTTTAAAATCCCCTTTGTATCTATTTTTTAATCATTTCATACTTACAGTTAAATTTAAATAATTATTAAATTTAATTATAATTTTATATTAAAATATAGATACTCCATAAATTAACTAAAAATTTTATAATTAAACATACTATTTTTTTTTTTTTATTATTATTCAATTAATTAAAAATAATACTTAAATTCTTATAAAAATAAAAATTTAAATTTATATGAAATTTTTAATTTATAATTAGATTGATATTTCAATATATTAAATAATTATCTTTAAATTTTTAACATACTATAAATACAATAATTTTTAATTTTAATAATAATTAGTTTTATTAAAAATTTATGTAATTAATAACATATAAATTATTTAATTATCAATATATATATATATATTTATAATATAATATATTTATATATATATATATATATTTATTGTTTTTATTAAATTATTTAAATAATAATATATAACTATTATAAATATAGGTATGTTATTTAATATATAATATATATAAATAAATTATTTATTAATATATAAATATTATGAGTTAAATAATTACATTAAAAGAGTAAAACATAGTTATTCTCTTATTTTTTTTTAAAAGAATTTAGTAAAAATGCTGTTATATAGAAGAGTTATTATTTATATAAATAGTTAAAATATTCTTTTTTTTATTAATAATTGATTTCTAATTAATATAAATAGGTATTTAATAAATAATAAATAATATAGGTATAAATATATTAAACATTTATATACATAAGTCGACTTACAATTTTCGAATACCCCCCTATACTTTTGCTTTAAAAAGTAAATCCCCTCTTAAATTATTTTTTTTCGACCTAAAAATAAATTTATTAGGCTCATTTTCATCATTTTTATTTTCACCTCGATGACAACTTTTTTTAAAAAAAAATTGTTTAGAAATGTAAATCAAAATTTAATTTTTTTGGTTTACTCATTTTTTTTTATAAAATAAGTTTT